TGGAGTGTTGTACATTTCCATTGAATTTAACTTCAATTTGAATGAATTAGGGATTCCGTATACAATTCTAAGTAGACCTTAACTACACATGCATCTGAACATAAATGCATTATCTTTATGTATTTCAATAAAAAGGAGGTTTTTCAATGCGAGATCTAAAAACATATCTCTCCGTGGCTCCAGTCCTAAGTACGCTATGGTTTGGGGCTTTAGCAGGTCTATTGATAGAGATTAATCGTTTTTTCCCGGATGCGTTGACATTTCCCTTTTTTTCATTCTAGTTATTTACATTATTTACAGCGGAAGGAATGACGAAGATTTTATATAGAATCCAATATCGTTAACTAATCCCTACCCCCTTTTTTCTCTTTTTTCCTTTTATTCTTATTTTATTTTTTATTAAAATAAAAAATAAAAATAAGGGACGAAAGAGAAAGAATAAAAGTGGATTCAACGTCGTCGAGACTCAGAGGCATTTCAAATGAAATGAATAAATGGAGGCATGGGAGTAGAGTATAGTATAAAGGGTCAAGTGCAAGGATACAAGATCTTTAACTGAAATAGCTTACTTCAGGGTGAAATAGAATTTCGAAATCATTGTCTTACTTATCCTTTACTTATCCTATGGCTTTGCTTTGATTTATTATTCCTTTTTAGGATTGGATTTCAAGTTAGTAACTTCGATTTGTTATTTTTTCCTTTTTATTCCTTTCGAATCAAAATCAAATAGAAATAGAAGAGTTGAGTAAATCAAAAATTAAAATGCAAAGGAGGTTAATGGCCAAGAGAAAAGACGCGCGAGTCACAGTGATTTTGGAATGTAACGGTTGTATCCGAAACGGTGTTAAGAAGGTATCAACGGGCATTTCCAGATATATTACTCAAAAGAACCGGCACAATACGCCAAATCAATTAGAATTAAGAAAATTCTGTCCCTATTGTTACAAACATATGATTCATGGGGAAATAAAGAAATAGATCGACCCAATATGTCTTATCCTTTCCTTTCAAGCGGAAAAATGACATTATATAGAACATATTTGAATCAAAAAGAATCCTACTTTGGGGGGTTAAAATGACAATTAAGAAATAGGATTTTCGGGATAATCAATCAATAAACTAAAAAAATCATGGATAAATTCAAGCGACCTTTTCTGAAACCCAAGCGATCTTTTCGTAAGCGTTTGCCCCCGATTCAGCCGGGGGATCGAATTGATTATAGAAACACGAGTTTACTTACTCGATTTGTTAGCGAACAGGGAAAAATATTATCTAGACGGGTGAATAGATTGACCTTGAAACAACAACGATTAATTACCACTGCTATAAAACAAGCTCGTATTTTATCTTTGTTACCTTTTCTCAATAATGAGAAAAATAATCAGAAAAAATTTAAAAGAACCGAGTCGACCTCTAGAATTCTCAATAATAAAAAAAATAATGAGAAAAACTTTAAAAGAACCGAATCGACCTCTATAACTAGAGGTGGTCTTAGAACCCGAAAGCAATAGGTTTATTCTTTGTTCATTTGAATCAGAATTCAAATACGAACTTAAACGAGAGTTGGTGTTTTGTTCGACAAATCCGACAATCCAGATTTTAGTATCGTGTCGTAAGAAAAAAACGAATCGAACAAAAAAAATATTTTTTTAATGTGTTCATTCATTTTGACTACTTTAGTATCTTTTCTCTGAGTCACTTCGATTCCACCTTCCCGGAGTTCATTCTCCGGGGAACTCCCTTTAGATTAAAATATCGTATTCTTTACGATCTACTTCTTTTATGATTTCGTTCGGAAGCATATAAACACAATTCCTATTTGATACAGCTATTTGGGCCAGTATTTTACGATTAAGAAGCAACTGTCGTTTGTATAAATCATGTATAAATTGACTATAGCATGCTCCCTTTTCTCGAATTTTTGCGTTTATTCGAGTGATCCACAAACAGCGAAAATTTCTCTTTTGGTTATCCCTATCTCGATGAGCCGAAACCAAAGCTCTTATTTGCTGTTGAGAAATAGTTCGAGTAAGTTTTGAATGAGCCCCTCGAAAGCTTGAGGCAGATGAACGAGTTTTTTTTCTACGTCTTTGAGCTATATATCCGCGTTTCAGTCTGATCATTGAATAAAAAAACTTTGACAAATAACTAATGGATTTCTTTTTTTTTCAGTTATTCTTTTGGTCTATTAATAAGTAAAGGGATTTTTCCAATGTATAAAATAGAAATTCCAATGGCTTTAGCTACTCTAACCTTCCCGACCACCTTTTTTCTTTATTAGTTATTTTACTGCGAAATAGGAAAGAAGTAAGAAATGATCTTTTGCTAGGTGTAAAAAAAAAAAAAAGAAATATAAATTCGAAATGGAAAAAGGTGGGTTCCGTCGTTTCTATGGTTATTTCTTAAACGGTGAGGTCTTCTCTATACACCGGAGCCTTTACTTAATGGAATCTATAGGTAACTTGTAACTTGTATAGTTCACACCACACTCTTTGGCTCTACCCACGAATTATCCAGTAATAGGTCTTTCACAATCAGACCCACCTATACAGTAACGGTATTTCATTAGGAAAGTTAGCTTGGTAGCTGACCCTCGTAGTCCGTTCTTGACCGAGTGGGAACTTTATTTTTATGCTTTTATTATTTTCATAAGATTTTCTCCGCTTAATGGATAAGCATTTGCTACCAATGGAGAATTTCCTCTCATCTTTAATTCATTGGATTTTCACCAAAGAAAACCATAAACTTCATACACAATAAAGGGATCCATTGGCTTATTTTGCATTTTAATAGTGAATGGAGTTCTATCTTCCATTCGATCCTATTTACGGTACCGATCATTTATACTGAAAAGCGATTTTATTGCTTTAGCTCATGATCTAAACGAGTCGCAAATACACCCTAGTACATGTTCCTCGGCGCTGAGGACATCCCCGAAGAGCGGGGGATTTCGTGACATTTCGAATTGGCTGTCTTGTATTTCTAATAAGTTGTTTAATAGTTGGCATGTTGAATCATATAATATATCTCATGGGCTGGTTTAGATTGATCCTAACCGGATTATTCTGAATTTTTCTAATTTTTTCTAATTTTTTCTATCTATTATATAGAGAGAGTTTGAATAAAATTCGGAAGTAGAATGCCCATCCATTTTCCGCAAAATCCATTTTTGCATTCAAATCGTACTATATGAATCATTATGTTCTATAATCTTCACTAGTTTTTTATTTTATAAAAAAAAAAAAAAAAATACATTAAAAAAAAAGGCTAGATTTCAATTTTGAATCCTACAACATCGACAATTCCGTAAGCTACGGCTTCTTCTGGTGTCATAAAGACGTCTCTCTCCAGGTCGATAGCTATAATCCAAGGAGGTTGCTTCGTCGTTGCGTGATACCCATATATTACTGAGGCGCGGATCGACAATATCTGTTTTAGGTCCAGGGCACTTATTCCCAGGTCGCCGTCCAAATAAGAACTAACAGGCTGATGGATCATTACCCTGATGATAGAAGGTTTCTCTATCTCTCTATCTGGTGTGATGAAACGAACAGAAAAGTAAAGATAAAGACTAAATAGGAAAAAAGATAGAATTCCATAACCGTACGGGCATCATTTTTTGTACATTGCATACGGCTCTACAGCTAAATTGGCTATGACTTTCGATTCCAGAAAGATAAAACTAGAATCTATCAGCCCCAGGCGGTTAAATAAAAGATCAAATTGCCACCCTTCTTTTCGCGGTTGTTAAAAAATACTATGATGGCTCCGTTGCTTTCTATTTTCAAATGGATTCTTTTTTTTTTGATTGAGCAATCCCAAAGTTTCTTTTTGATCCAACTAAAAAAGGAAAAATCTTGTTTTTTCGCACTCTTTTTTTAGAACTTAATTTAAGAGCCCTTCGGTGTGAAAACAAAAAAGTTTGTGACGCTAAACTGGACTTCCGGTAGATAAAACAAAATCGGAAATACCTTTTATCTCATACTACTCTCTCGATACCTAATCAAATTTTTTTGAAAAAAAAAACCAATACAAAAATTTTTCATATCGAATTCGAAGTGCCATGCTATTATTACTTAATGTTCATATGGCGAAGGCATAGTTTTCTTTTTTCTCTCAAATAAAAAACCTCATTGGCGCCGAGCGTGAGGGAATGCTAGACGTTTGGTACTTACTCCTCCAGACAATATAAAAGATGCCATGGATATGGCAGTTCCTACGCATATTGTATGGACCGGTGCGATTCCTGTTGTTACAGAAGCAAAAATAGCCAGCCCACCTATTGCGGATCCGCCATTGGAGTTTATATAACAATGAATAATTTCTTCCTTATTCTCGATGCCGTAAATTGTTATAAGCCCTACAGCATGATTCGCGGACTCGGGATCAATATCATCGCCCACAAAAAGGAATCGTTGGTGAGAAAGTCGGTTGATTAGGGTCAAATTGGTTCCCTTACGAACCGTACATGCACCTTTTGATGCATACGGTTCAAGAAAAGAATCAATGTATAGATTCCAGTGCTCTTTCTTTTTTTTTCTAGGCTTTTTCTAGCAAAAGCAGGTTTTTCCAACTTGGAACGAAAGGGCTTTTTTTAGATTTTTCAATAAAAAAATTGACTTATTTCTTCCTTCTAAACTAAAAATAAAAAAAAGTCAAAAAACTTATTGAATTAACTTCTCATTGATATATTGTTTCATCGAGATTCAATTCAAATCACGATGGGATTTTCTTGTTCCTGAATGGGTCTCTTTTATGTTTTTAGGTTTATGCTCTACTCCGGGTAAAGATACGCCCCCCTTTTTGTGCATATAGGACAAATCTTGTCGTCACCATTTCTTTTTGTTATGACTTTCCAAATAAGAACCGAGAATCGTTTATGATACACGTCGTAATCATAGATCTATTTCAAATTGGGTTTTTTCTAAGCGGAGTCTGGATACTTCATTTTTTGAGTCCAACCAAAGTCAACCATAAATTTTTCTAATTGAAAATAGTACTCTGAATCCCCCAATAATGGATTTCACGCTCCACTTTTTGGATGATTCCATTTATTTTGCTTGGGCGAAAGAAAGGATATCTCGATTAGGAGAGAGAACGGGGAAATCCCATAGGACCCAATATATCTGACAAGTCGCACTATAGGTCAACCCAAGAGTCATCCTTCTTGTCGTCTTCGTCTTCTGTTGTTCCAGGAATTAGGAAAGATAGTTGTGGAACACCAACAGGCATAATGGAAAGGAAAACGCGGAATATTATCTTTCACTTTGATGTGGAAACGTAAGAATTGTTGTCGTTATAATATTGTCTTTATCGTATTTATTTTTCCAATCGATACTGTCTATACAGTAGGAAAGATAGACAAATAGTCCCTTCTAATGATAAATACAGATAGACGCATTTACTCATAGAAAAAGGTATCAACCCCCATTGCATATTGGTGCTTATCGAGTATAGAATAAATCTGCTTCTCTTTTTTCCTACGAACAGAATAGAATATAACCTAACTCTTGTTAGGAAATAATACACTTAAGAAGGAGGTCTATAGGATAGTCAGAGTATAGTCTTTTCCAATGCAATAAAGTTAGTTAGTGTCTATTTTTCTTTGAAAAAGGGGTATTTTCCATGGGTTTGCCTTGGTATCGTGTTCATACTGTTGTATTGAATGATCCCGGCCGGTTGCTTGCCGTTCATATAATGCATACAGCTCTGGTTGCTGGTTGGGCGGGCTCAATGGCTTTGTATGAATTAGCCGTTTTTGACCCTTCTGACCCTGTTCTTGATCCAATGTGGAGACAGGGAATGTTCGTTATACCCTTCATGACTCGTTTAGGAATAACCAATTCCTGGGGAGGTTGGAGTATTACAGGGGGGACTGCAACGAATCCGGGTATTTGGAGTTACGAGGGTGTAGCTGGGGCACATATTATGTTTTCTGGCTTATGCTTTTTGGCAGCTATCTGGCATTGGGTCTATTGGGATCTAGAAATATTTTCTGATGAACGTACAGGAAAACCCTCTTTGGATTTGCCTAAGATCTTTGGAATTCATTTATTTCTCTCCGGGGTGGCTTGCTTTGGTTTTGGTGCATTTCATGTCACGGGCTTATACGGTCCTGGAATATGGGTGTCCGATCCTTATGGACTAACCGGAACAGTACAACCTGTAAATCCGGCGTGGGGCGTGGAAGGTTTTGACCCTTTTGTTGCGGGAGGAATAGCTTCTCATCATATTGCAGCCGGTACGTTGGGCATATTAGCGGGCCTATTCCATCTTAGCGTACGACCGCCACAACGTATATATAAAGGATTGCGTATGGGGAATATTGAAACCGTACTCTCTAGCAGTATCGCGGCTGTATTTTTTGCAGCTTTTGTTGTTGCTGGAACTATGTGGTATGGGTCGGCAACTACTCCCATCGAATTGTTTGGGCCCACTCGTTATCAATGGGACCAGGGTTACTTTCAGCAAGAGATATATCGACGAGTTAGTACCGGTCTATCAGAAAATCTAAGTTTCTCAGAAGCCTGGTCTAAAATTCCCGAAAAATTAGCTTTTTATGATTATATTGGCAATAATCCGGCAAAGGGGGGATTATTCAGGGCAGGATCCATGGATAATGGAGATGGGATAGCGGTTGGTTGGTTAGGACACCCTATCTTTAGAGATAAAGAAGGGCGTGAGCTTTTTGTACGTCGTATGCCTACTTTTTTTGAAACCTTTCCGGTCGTTTTGGTAGATGGTGACGGAATTGTCAGAGCCGATGTTCCTTTTAGAAGAGCAGAATCGAAGTATAGTGTTGAACAAGTAGGTGTAACCGTTGAGTTCTACGGTGGCGAACTAAATGGAGTCAATTATAGTGATCCTGCTACTGTTAAAAAATATGCTAGACGCGCTCAGTTGGGTGAAATTTTTGAATTAGACCGTGCGACTTTGAAATCCGATGGTGTTTTTCGTAGCAGTCCAAGGGGTTGGTTTACTTTTGGACATGCTTCATTTGCTTTGCTCTTCTTCTTCGGACACATTTGGCATGGTGCTAGAACCTTGTTCAGAGATGTTTTTGCTGGTATTGATCCAGATTTGGATACTCAAGTAGAGTTTGGCGCATTCCAAAAGCTTGGAGATCCAACTACAAAACGACAGGTGGTCTGATACAAGACTACTTTGGGATTTTTCCTCTATTTTCTTTTTTGCGGGGGTTTCCATACAGAGTAAGTTTGAATTACCGCTTCTTTTATTCTCACTCTTTAATTTCAAGATGATGTGTTTTAAAAAGAAAATAGAATAATAAAAAAATAAAAAACAAATAGGTAGGGAAGTTATAATTGTAAACCACGATCGAATTTATGGAAGCATTGGTTTATACATTCCTTTTAGTATCGACTCTAGGGATAATTTTTTTCGCTATCTTTTTTCGAGAACCACCTAAAATTTCAACTAAAAAATAAAATAGAAAATGATTTTCATTATCTCAATTCCCTAATTGACCCGACAGTACCC